GTGATGAAACGAACAGAAAAGAAAGATAAAGACTAATAGGAAAAAAGATAGAATTCAACAACCGTACGGGCATCGCTTTTTGTGCATTGCATACGGCTCTACAATCAAATCGACTCTTACTTTCCATTCAAGAATCAAGAAAGATAAAAATAGAATCTATCAGCCCCGGATGGTTAAATAAATGATCAAATTGCCACCCTTCTTTTCGGAGTAGTTAAAAAATACTATGATGGCTCCGTTGCTTTCTATTGCTTTCTATTTTCAAATGGATTCTTTTTTTTATTTGATTGAGCAATCCCAAAGTTTCTTTTTGATCCAACTACAGTAAAAATCTTGTTTTTTTCGCACTCTTTTTTTATAACATAAATATTGTTAAGAGCCCTTCGGTGTTAAAACAAAAAAGTTTGTGACGCTAAACTGGACTCCCGATAGATAAAACAAAATCGGAAATACCTTTTATCTCATACTACTCTCTCGATACATAATCCAATTTTTTGAAAAAAAAAAAATACAAAAAATTTTCATATCGAATTCGAAGTGCCATGCTATTATTACTTAATGTTCATATGGCGAAGGCATAGTTTTCTTTTTTCTCTCAAATTTAAAAACCTCATTGGCGCCAAGCGCGAGGGAATGCTAGACGTTTGGTAATTTCTCCTCCAACCAATAGAAAAGATCCCATTGACGCGGCTAATCCCATGCATATTGTATGGACCTCCGGTCGAACAAATTGCATAGTATCATAAATAGCTAGTCCAGCTATTACCCCTCCGCCGGGAGAGTTTATAAACAAATAAAGAGCTTTGGTATCATCCTCGATACTGAGATATACCATAAGACCAACAAGTTGATTTGCGATCTCGCTATCAACTTCTTGGCCTAAAAAAAGTAATCTTTCTCGATAAAGTCGGTTGATTAGGGTTAAATTGTATCCCTCAGGAACCGTACATGCACCTTTTGATGCATACGGTTCAAAAAAAGAATCAATGTATAGATTCCAGTGCTCTTTCTTTTTTTTACTATTCCTTTTTCTAGCAAGCAGGTTTTTTCCAACTTGGAACGAAAGGTTTTTTTTCAATAAACCCAAATTTGGACTTCTTTTCTTTCTTCCTTATAATAGAAAAAAGTCAATAAACTTATTGAATTAACTTCTCATTGATGTATTGTTTCATCGAGATTCAATCCAAATCGCGATGGGGTTTTCTTGTTCCTGAGTGGGTCTATTTCATCTTTTTAGGTTTATGCTCTACTCCGGGTAAAGATCTGCCCTTTTTTGATTTGCGCATCGCATATAGGACAAATCTTCTCATCACCATTTCTTTTTGTTTTAACTTTACAAATAACAACCAGGAATCGTTTATGATACACGTAGTAATCATAGATATATTTCCAATTGGGTTTTTTCTAAACGGAGCCTGGATACTTCATTTTTTTAGTCCAATCAAAGTCAACCATAAATTATTATAATTGAAAATAGTACTATGAATCCCCTCAAACAATGGATTTCACGCTCCAATTTTTGGATGATTCGATTTATTTTTGGGCGAAAGAGAGGATATCTCGATCGAGGGAGAGAACGGGGAAATCCCATATGACCCAATATATCTGACAAGTCGCACTATACGTCAACCCAAGTTGCATCTTCCTCTCCAGGACTTCGGAAAGGTACTTTTGGAACACCAATAGGCATGAATTGAAAGAAAAAAGAACTAAATACTATATTTCACTTTGATGTGGAAACGTAACAATATGGTTTTATTGGCGTTATAATATTGTTTTTATCATATTTATTTTATCCATATAGTAGAAAAATGCGGAAAGAAAGACAAATAGTCCCTTCTAATGATAAATACGGATAGACGCATTTACTCATAGAAAATGGTATCAACCCCCATTGCATATTGGTACTTATCGAGTATAGAATAAATCTGCTTCTCTTTTTTCCTACGAATAGAATAAATATTAACCTAACTCTTGTTAGGAACTAATCCACTCAACAAGGGAGGTCTATAGGATAGTCATAGTATAGTCTTTTCCAATGCAATAAAGTTAGGTAGTGTCTATTTTTCTTTGAGAAAGAGGTGTTTTCCATGGGTTTACCTTGGTATCGTGTTCATACCGTTGTATTGAATGATCCCGGCCGGTTGCTTTCCGTTCATATAATGCATACAGCTCTGGTTGCTGGTTGGGCGGGCTCAATGGCTCTATATGAATTAGCAGTTTTTGATCCTTCTGACCCTGTTCTTGATCCAATGTGGAGACAGGGCATGTTCGTTATACCCTTCATGACTCGTTTAGGAATAACCAATTCCTGGGGGGGTTGGAGTATCACAGGGGGAACTGTAACGAATCCGGGGGTTTGGAGTTACGAAGGTGTAGCCGGGGCGCATATTGTGTTTTCTGGCTTATGCTTTTTGGCAGCTATCTGGCATTGGGTCTATTGGGATCTAGAAATATTTTCTGATGAACGTACAGGAAAACCTTCTTTGGATTTGCCTAA